AAGGTATGGTTACTCTACTCTATTTTTTCATGGAATGATTATTCCATTCTTTTTTCTCTTTGGATCATAACCAAATCAAAACTTCTCGAGTTATTAGAATCTGTAGTAAAAAAAGTCCTTGGTTATTTAACTTAGATGAAATAGTAATAGTTCCGCTCATTGGTATACTACAAAAATGGGAATGAAATCAATCTGATTCCAATATCTCATATCTTTCCCAAACAAAAGGGGACAATTTAAGTGGAAAGCCCATATCTATTTAATATCTATTTATTAGAATAAAATTAGTCTGTTTTTATGTTATTTCGTACTGTATAATTCCTTTGCTTTGTTTGTGGGATCATTTTCCCCGAGGGGTAATGAAAAGAATTCTAGAATGGATTGCTAATTATGCCTAGATCTCATATAAATGGAAATTTTATTGATAAGACCTCTTCAATTGTAGCCAATATCTTATTACGAATAATTCCGACAACTTCAGGAGAAAAAAAGGCATTTACCTATTACAGAGATGGTGCGATTTGATTCTTTTTTCTTGTTTTTTTTAGCCCTCACCTCAGTCTTACGAGAAAGAGACGCGGTTCGGTATAGAAAGAACGAAATTCTTGAAATAAACCTACGCTCGGTGAAGGTGAAGTTTGGAGATAGAACAATTCCTTCTATCGTGTATCCTCGATTGATGCAGCCTCAGATGTTTCAATTGTTGATTTGAGTATTGAGCGAAAGGTTACACCTATGGGTTCTGTATTGCGGGTCAATCCTACACTACATTAGTACCAATAGACGGCATAAGGGAAAAAGCACTACACCTAGGAATCAACAACACAAAAACTTTGTTATAAATTCCCCCTTTCCTTATCGGTATCGGGACTAACAAGAATGGTTGGGACAACAAACATCCATCTCGTTTGTACTTTGGATACCCGTATAACCATCAAAGATCGTTGAAGTGACTAATTCCTGGAAATAGAAGGCGTTGAGAACAAAGAAATTGTTGGAGTTACCATTTATATCTAACACTAATATGATTGGTGTTAAGAAAAAACCTCTTGCGGGAAGGCTGGCTAGAGATTTCTTGTAAAAATACTAGTTCCTTTCAGTTCATAATGAGATGAGAATAGTTCAATTTTTATTCTATGGATTATTCCCCTTAGTACTATGCGCAGAAGGGAGGAGCCGTATGAGATGAAAATCTCATGTACGGTTCTGGAACGGAGATTTTTTTAATAGAATGAACGACCGTAACGGATGTTGGCTCAATCCGAAGGAAATTATGCGGAAGCTTTACAGAATTATTATGAAGCTACGCGACCAGAAATTGATCCCTATGATCGAAGTTATATACTCTATAACATAGGCCTTATACACACAAGCAATGGAGAGCATACAAAGGCTTTGGAATATTATTTCCGGGCACTAGAACGAAACCCATTCTTACCACAAGCTTTTAATAATATGGCCGTGATCTGTCATTACGTGCGACTATCTCCACTATAGAAATAAGGAAAAAAGCAAAGATCAAATTGGCTAGTAAATACTAGAAAAAATAGGCTTTCTACATAATGCATCGTCCAAAGCAACGATTTTTATCAGCTGTAGCAAGGAAAGAGACTTCACGAGAACCAAAATAGGAAGAAAAAAAAAATGAGTGCAGCCTATATACTATATTCTATGGATAAAGGATCAAATTGATAGAGAAAGCACCGTAAAGATCAATTAGCGAGCTATTGAGTCGATACAGTTAAGAACTGCTTACTTATGTCATGATATGGGGCAAAAGTTAGGAATCAACTTATGTAATAGAGTCGATCCACTAAGGTATTGAGCAGCGGTGTAGCATCAGATCCCAAAGATAGTAAGTTCTTTTTTCTTATGGAAAAAAGTCTTTTTCAAAGATTCTATATGAATTCCATATATGAAACCGAGATAGTTACCTTTCAGAAAATTCTAACGATATTGTGGGGATACCTATGCTTCATTCTTCTGAAGGTGGGAGAAAAGATCAAACTGATTCTGATTATTGATCAAAATTAGGGTTTGAAACTTATGTAATTAACTTCTTCTGGTTAACCCAAGAAAAAATGGGATAGGTTTATGAGAAATCTAATTCAGTTAGCATAGGGTAGATTAAGATAGGACACAAAAAGAATCGATTTTTGAGCCGTATGAGATAGGAAACTCTCAAGTACGGTTCTAAGGGAAGGAACCACCTATTCCGACCGGGGAGAACAGGCCATTCTACAGGGTGATTCTGAAATTGCGGAAGCTTGGTCCGATCAAGCTGCTGAGTATTGGAAACAAGCTATAGCGCTTACTCCAGGTAATTATATTGAAGCACATAATTGGTTGAAAATCACGAAGCGCTTCGAATAAAACCACTCTCTTTTTTAATGAATTTTTAAAAAATAGGTTTGGTTGTTGGATCCATCAATCAAATAAAATAGATCGTTCCTATGAGAAGATCTAATCAAGAATTTCATTATATCTCTTCCTTCTGCAT